TTTCTGTCCTAGTTGATCCTGATTCGACATTAGAAGTATATTGATTGTTCCCCAATAACCGAATACTTTTTTCTGTAAATACTGCATATTTGATTCCATCCATAAATCCATTTTCTTCCCTATGAGTTCCAGTATCGATAAGAATTCTAGTTCTTACTGTTCATATGTTATGGTATGAATATACCATACCAATTCGGTATGTATGGATGATGAGATTCCATTGATACAGAGCCAATTCCAATAGACTTATTGAACGTTCCCATTGGCGTGCATCCAGCAGGAATTGAACCTACGAATTTGCCAATTATGAGTTGGGCGCTTTAACCATTCAGCCATGGATGCTTAACAGGGCTCGTCGTACATCGTGAATAACCAAATTCCAATTGAAATGAAATCTTTAGGAGGAATCAATGAAAATCTTTAGGAGGAATCAATGAAACGACATCAATTCAAATCCTGGATCTTCGAATTGAGAGAGATATTGAGAGAGATCAAGAATTCTCACTATTTCTTAGATTCATGGATCAAATTCGATTCAGTGGGATCTTTCACTCCCATTTTTTTCCACCAAGAACGTTTTATGAAACTCTTTGACCCCCGAATTTGGAGTATCCTACTTTCACGTGATTCACAGGGTTCAACAAGCAATCGATATTTCACGATCAAAGGTGTAGTACTGCTTGTAGTAGTGGTCCTTATATCTCGTATTAACAATCGAAAGATGGTCGAAAGAAAAAATCTCTATTTGATGGGGCTTCTTCCTATACCTATGAATTCCATCGGACCCAGAAATGAGACATTGGAAGAATCTTTTTGGTCTTCCAATATCAATAGGTTGATTGTTTCGCTCCTGTATCTTCCAAAAGGGAAAAAGATTTCTGAGAGTTGTTTCATGGATCCGCAAGAGAGTACTTGGGTTCTCCCAATAAATAAAAAGCGTATCATGCCTGAATCGAACCGGGGTTCGCGGTGGTGGAGGAACCGGATCGGAAAAAAGAGGGATTCTAGTTGTAAGATAGCTAATGAAACCATAGCTGGAATTGAGATCTCATTCAAAGAGAAAGATAGCAAATATCTGGAGTTTCTTTTTTTATCCTATACGGATGATCCGATCCGCAAGGACCATGATTGGGAATTGTTTGATCGTCTTTCTCCGAGGAAGAAGCGAAACATAATCAACTTGAATTCGGGACAGCTATTCGAAATCTTAGGGAAAGACTTGATTTGTTATCTCATGTCTGCTTTTCGTGAAAAAAGACCAATTGAAGGGGGGGGTTTCTTCAAACAACAAGGAGCTGAGGCAACTATTCAATCAAATGATATTGAGCATGTTTCCCATCTCTTCTCGAGAAACAAGTGGGGTATTTCTTTGCAAAATTGTGCTCAATTTCATATGTGGCAATTCCGCCAAGATCTCTTCGTTAGTTGGGGGAAGAATCAGCACGAATCGGATTTTTTGAGGAACGTATCGAGAGAGAATTGGATTTGGTTAGACAATAATGTGTGGTTGGTAAACAAGGATCGGTTTTTTAGCAGGGTACGGAATGTATTGTCAAATATTCAATATGATTCCACAAGATCTATTTTCGTTCAAGTAACGGATTCTAGCCAATCGAAAGGATCTTCTGATCAATCCAGAGATCATTTCGATTCCATTAGAAATGAGGATTCAGAATATCACACATTGATCGATCAAACAGAGATTCAACAACTAAAAGAAAGATCGATTCTTTGGGATCCTTCCTTTCTTCAAACGGAACGAACAGAGATAGAATCAGATCGATTCCCGAAATGCCTTTTTGGATCTTCCTCAATGTCCCGGCTATTCACGAAACGTGAGAAGCAGATGAATAATCATCTGCTTCCGAAAGAAATCGAAGAATTTCTTGGAAATCCTACAAGATCAATTCGTTCTTTTTTCTCTGACAGATGGTCAGAACTTCATCTGGGTTCGAATCCTACTGAGAGGTCCACTAGAGATCAGAAATTTTTGAAGAAAAAACAAGATGTTTCTTTTGTCCCTTCCAGGCGATCGGAAAATAAAGAAATGGTTGATATATTCAAGATAATTACGTATTTACAAAATACCGTCTCAATTCATCCTATTTCATCAGATACGGGATGTGATATGGTTCCGAAGGATGAACCAGATATGGACAGTTCCAATAAGATTTCATTCTTGAACAAAAATCGATTTTTGGATTTATTTCATCTATTCCATGACCGGAACAAAGGGGGATACACGTTACACCACGATTTTGAATCAGAAGAGAGATTTCAAGAAATGGCGGATCTATTCACTCTATCAATAACCGAGCCGGATCTGGTGTATCATAGGGGATTTGCCTTTTCTATTGATTCCTACGGGTTGGATCAAAAAAAATTCTTGAATGAGGTCTCCAGAGATGAATCGAAAAAGAAATCTTTATTGGTTCTACCTCCTCTTTTTTATGAGGAGAATGAATCTTTTTATCGAAGGATCAGAAAAAAATCGGTCCGG